GATTTAACTGATCACTCTTAAATCTAAAGGTTTCTCTAGCTAAAATAGGGAGGATTTAACTGATCTTTCTCAAATCTAAAGGTTTCTCTAGCTAAAATAGGGAGGATTTAGCTGATTTTTCTCAAATCTTAGACTTTCTCTAGCTAAAATAGGGAGGATTTAACTGATCACTCTTAAATCTTAGACTTTCTCTAGCTAAAATAGGGAGGATTTAGCTGATCACTCTCAAATCTAAAGGTTTCTCTAGCTAAAATAGGGAGGATTTAACTGATCACTCTTAAATCTTGGACATTCTTTAACCAAACCATAAGGAATTTGTTTGATTTCTCTTAAATCTAAAGGTTTCTCTAGCTAAAATAGGGAGGATTTAACTGATTTTTCTCAAATCTTAGACTTTCTCTAGCTAAAATAGGGAGGATTTAGCTGATCACTCTCAAATCTAAAGGTTTCTCTAGCTAAATTAGGGAGGATTTAACTGATCACTCTTAAATCTTGGACATTCTTTAACCAAACCATAGGGAATTTGTTTGATTTCTTTTAAATCTAAAGGTTTCTCTAGCTAAATTAGGGAGGATTTAACTGATCACTCTTAAATCTTGGACATTCTTTACCCAAACCAGAGGGATTTTGTTTGATTTCTCTTAAATCTAAGGGTTTCTCTAGCTAATTTAGGGAGGATTTACCTGACCTTTCTCAAATCTAAAGGTTTCTCTAGCTAAATTAGGGAAGATTTAGCTGATCTTTCTTAAATCTTAGACTTTCTCTAGCTAAATTAGGGAGGGTTTAACTGGTCACTCTTAACTCTAAAGGTTTCTCTAGCTAAATTAGGGAGGATTTAGCTGATCTTTCTCAAATCTTAGACTTTCTCTAGCTAAATTACGGAGGATTTAGCTGATCTTTCTCAAATCTTAGATTTTCTCTAGCTAAATTAGGAAGGATTTAGCTGATCACTCTCAAATCAAAAGGTTTCTCTAGCTAATTTAGGGCGGATTTAACTGATCACTCTTAACTCTTGGACATTCTCTAGCTAAATTAGGAAAGATTTAACTGATCCCTCTTAAATGTAAAGGTTTCTCTAGCTAATTTAGGAAAGATTTAGCTGTTCTTTCTTAAATCTTAGCCTTTCTCTAGCTAAATTAGGGAGGATTTAACTGATTTTTCTCAAATCTTAGACTTTCTCTAGCTAAATTAGGGAGGATTTAACCATTGAATAACATCTATTTAAGATAAGGCTTAAAATTGAAATTTTTATTTTTAACTTTGAAGGTTAATAGTTTATTTAACTTAAATCCTTAAATAAGCAAAAGGATTGTAATTAAAATTATTCTTGAAATTGCTCAAAAATTTAAAATTAGAGTATTAATAGAGATTATTGGTCATTCTCAGTTTATTTTTCACTTTAATTCTCTTAAATTTAAAATGAAGGAGGAAAGGGAAATACGAATATAAGTGAAAATTATGATTAAAGTTGCTATGATTATAATTGTGGTTAGGAGAAATATATTTTTTTCTATTAGAATTTGAATAGATAATCATTTTGGGATAAAACCTAAGAATGGGGGAATTCCTCTAAGAGATAAGAAATTAAGAATAAATAAGATTTTTGTTATATTATTCTTATTGATTAAGGATAATTGGTTGATAAAGAAGCATTTAGTTTTTTCGAAGATAATAATTAGGTTTACGGTGATTAAGGAATAAATAATAAAGTAGATTAACCAAATTGTTTGTATGGTTATGATTATTCTTATTATTCATCCTATATGATTAATGGATGAAAATGCTATAATTTTTCGAATTCTTACTTGATTTAAAGCTATTAGTCCTCTGATAATTACAGAGATAATAATTGAAATAGAAATGAATTTTATATTAGAGGGATTATATAAAATTAAGATTATGGGGGCTAATTTTTGTCAGGTTAAAATTAATAAGCAATTAATTCATCTTAGTCCTTCAAGAACTTCAGGAAATCAAAAGTGGAATGGGGCTATTCCTATCTTTGTTAATAAAGCTGATGTAAGGAACAAAGTGTAGTTTATGGGCTCAAGAAATCTAAATAAATTTATCTTTAGGGTTATAATAATAATAGATATTAGAATAATGGAAGAGGCAATAGCTTGAACAATAAAATATTTTATTGAGGCTTCAGCTGTTATTAAATTTTTTTTTTCATTTATTAATGGAATAATAGAGAGAAGATTAATCTCTAGGCCTAATCATATCCCTAATCATGAATATGAAGAGACAGTAATTAACGTTCTTGAAAAGACAATTAATAGAAATAATAATTTTGAAAATTTATTTATTAAAAAGAAAAGGAATTCTTTATATTCGGGGTATGAACCCAAAAGCTTAAATTAGCTTATCTTTTTACAATTTAGTTTAGGATGAACAGAAATTTTTGGAGTTTCAGGGGATGGTTTGACTCCATTAATTGTAATGAAGGCACATGTGTGCATTTTCTATCCTATCAAGATAGTCCTTTTGGGGTCAGGCACTTCATTTTTATATCGCCACTCTGAATCATGCACCCTAAATTTTCGAATGTCGGGGATTTAGTAGTGTAACTTTTTATAGTGCTTGAAAAAAAAATGGTCCCAAAAAAATAAAGATGAAATCATTACTACAAATTATTAACACATGAAAATCCCTTAGTAGCCCAAATTTCATCAAAATTTAAAAATAAAAAAAAATGGTCGCTAATATTTAATGAGGTTGTATAACTAATTTTCAAATGATACATCAGGTTATATCTCAATATTTATATACAGACTAATATTTTCCTTTTAATATATATATATATAAATATATAAAAAATTTATTTCTATAATTATATATGAGGTAGTAAAAGTGGAAATATAAATGAGTACGGACATATAAAACAATAGAATCTTTGATAAGGCAGAGGTAGTTTAAAAGATCCCCTTGGGGAAAAACTAATATGATTTCGAAATAGATAAGAATAAAGGACCCTCTTATATATCAATATATATATATATAATTGATTTAATTATTAATAGATGCCGACATGAGTCTTTAAGCCTTTAGTGTGTGACTTATATAAGTTTATTAAATAAATCTTTTATATATTAATAAGAAAAAGAACCTCAATTATAGTATATTATATATATATATATTAATAACAAAAATAATATTAATGGAAAAAAAAAAAATCTCTGTTTGCTATTATAGTTATAAATTTAATTAGAGATTAAATTTATATTTAGTTTGTAATATATATTTAAATCTTAAACATAATTTAGTTCTTAAATTGCATAATAATATATTGATAAAAATAAATAAATAATGAGTGAAAATTTGTCGGGATTTTACTTTCAAAATTTTGAGATTAAAATTTGTTTTTTAAATAACGAAGACTTGAAGGGATAACAGTAAATATAGGGTTTTTTGGGGTTGCATGAATTATTATTTTATTGTAAAAGTTTAAATCTAGCTTAGGGATTCAGTTAGACTTTCTATTACATGTATTATTTATTAGAAAATTAGGGAGGGCAGTGGTTATAATTAAAAATTGATGATAATTAGATTTAGGAAAAGTTTTAGTTCTAATGAAGCTTGTGCCAGCAATTGCGGTTATACAAGCAGGGCAATTGAATTTTTTTGGTTATTAATTATTAGGGAAGATTAATAATTTTAAAAGGGAATTGCTTAGGTGAAATTTTGAGTTTTTAAAAGATTAAGAGTTGGTTAAGAAGTTGATAAAGTTTAAATTTAAACTAGGATTAGATACCCTACTATTTAAACTGTAAATTGTTTAGGCCAGAATAGTATTAGGTAGAATCTTGAAACTTAAAGGTAATGGCGGTATTCTATTTCCGGTCAGAGGAACCTGTTCTGTAAATGATAGTCCACGATTTGATTTACTTTTTCTTTTAGCTTGTATATCGTCGTTTTTGAGAATTTTATTAGAATAATAATTTTCAATTTTTTATTTTAAAATTTAAGACAGATCAAGGTGCAGCTTATGAGGAAGAAGAAATGGGTTACGATTATAAAATTATTGGTTTAGAATCTTTAATGTTTTTAATAAATTGGATTTGAAAGTAATATTCAAAAAATTTTGTTTATGATTTGGGCTTTGGAATATGCACATATTGCCCGTCGCTTTCATTAAGGTGGAATAAGTCGTAACATAGTAGGTGTACTGGAAAGTGTACCTGGAAAGCAAGTTATAGCTTAACTGAAAGTTTTTTTCTTACACTAAAGAGATCATTGTGCAACTCATTGTAACTTGAGATTTGATTATTAGTTTAATTTTTTAAAAGAAAAAGCTTTTTCTTAGTAGTTTAGGCGAAAAGGTTTATTTATTTATAGAAAAATAGTAAAGTGATTGAATTAGTAGAGTTAAGTTAAAGAAGGATTAATTTTCTGTACCTTGTGTATCAGGGTTGATTTATAAGAAGCAAATTATTTTGTTTTCCCGAATTGAAGAGGAGCTAGAACTAAATTGTTTTTGATGTGTCAGTATGATTAATAATTTTGTTTTAGAAATGAGATGTTATTCGTCTTTCATTGTATCTGGTTTTTAAGGAAATGAATTAAATTCATTTAAAGTTTTACTTATTTTATTTCTTAATTTTAAGAAAGCTTTATTAAGTTATTAAAGGGATTAGCTTTTAATAAGATTTCTAAATTTATTTGGTTAGGTAAATTTATAGGATTAGAATTGTCTTTTTTTAAAATGATTTTATTATTGATTTACTTTATTTTATGATTTTAATTTTTTTTTAGATGTTTTACTTAATTTTTTCTATTAATTAAATTTAGAAAGTAAAAATGATTAAATTAGTAAATTTTACTGTTTTAGTAATTGAGAAGGAAAGGTATTTTAAAGGAATTAGGCAAAATAATTTCTCGCCTGTTTAATAAAAACATGTCTTTTTGTAAATGATTTAAAGTCTAATCTGCTCAATGATGAATTAAATTGCCGCGGTATTTTGACTGTGCAAAGGTAGCATAATAATTTGTTCTTTGATTGGGAGCTGGAATGAATGATTGGACGAGGAAATTACTGTCTCTTAAATATTTTAATTGAATTTAATTTTTCAGTAAAAAAGCTGAAATAATAATTAAAGACGAGAAGACCCTATAGAGTTTAATATTTATTTTTTTAATTTTAAATTAGAATTTAATTTGTTGATAAAAATAAGTATTTGGTTGGGGTGACTAAAAGATTTAATAAACTCTTTTAATTAAATAACCATTGATAAATGATTCTCAAATCTGTTATTTTCAAATTTAAAATAAATTACCTTAGGGATAACAGCGTTATTTTCCTTTCAAGTTCTTATTGAATGGAGAGATTGCGACCTCGATGTTGGATTAAAATTAATTTTAGGCGCAGAAGCTTAAGAATTAAGTCTGTTCGACTTTTAAAATTTTACATGATCTGAGTTTAAACCGGTGTGAGCCAGGTTGGATTCTATCTTTATTAAAATTTGATATTTTAGTACGAGAGGACCAAATATTAAATAAATTATTTATTATTTGAATGAGACTAATTGCTTTGGCAGATTAGTGCGTTTGATTTAGAATCATTTTATGTAAATTTTACAGGTAATAAATGAGACTAGTTGATTTAATTTTGATTATTATTAGAATTTTGATTTTATTTATTTGTGTTTTAGTTGGGGTGGCTTTTTTAACATTATTAGAACGAAAGGTTTTAGGATATATTCAGATTCGTAAAGGGCCAAATAAAGTAGGGATTATTGGAATTTTACAGCCCTTTGGGGATGCAATTAAGCTTTTTACTAAGGAGCAGACTTATCCAGTAATATCAAATTTTATTTCTTATTATTTTTCTCCTGTTTTTAATCTGTTTTTGTCATTAGGATTATGGGTATGTATTCCTTTTTTTAGAGTATTAATTAATTTTAATTATGGATTTTTATTTTTCTTTTGTTTTTCGAGGCTGAGAGTTTATACAATTATAATTGCGGGATGGTCCTCTAATTCTAATTATTCTTTATTAGGAGGCCTTCGAAGAGTTGCTCAAACTATTTCTTATGAGGTCAGTTTGGCTTTGATTTTAATATCTTTTTTTGTTTTAATTTCTAGCCTTAGAATTATAGATTTAGAAAAATATCAGTTTAATTGTTGATTTTTTGTTATGGGTTTTCCATTGGCAATGATTTGATTTGTCTCTAGATTAGCTGAAACAAATCGAACTCCTTTTGATTTTGCGGAAGGTGAATCCGAATTGGTTTCTGGATTTAATGTTGAGTATAGAAGAGGAGGCTTTGCTTTAATTTTTTTAGCTGAGTATTCAAATATTCTTTTTATGAGGATATTATTTTCAATAGTTTTTTTAGGGGGAAATTTATTAAGATTTTTATTTTTTATTAAAGTAGTTTTTATTTCTTTTTTATTTATTTGGGTGCGTGGAACTCTTCCTCGCTTCCGTTATGATAAACTTATATATTTAGCTTGGAAAGGGTTTTTACCAGTTTCTTTAAACTATCTTATATTTTTTTATGGAGTTAAATTTTTTAGCTTCATATTTGTTATTTAGTTAATTTTTTATAGTACAGATAATAGGACAGCTATTTCCTTTCTTATATTTTCAAAATATATACTTTAACAAGTTCATTATCTACTTTGAAAATAAGATTTTATCTCATGTTAAAGATGAAATTTGTAGGACAGGAAAGTATATAAAATACAGAATTGTTAGAATTTGTCCAGTAATAATATAAGGGTCTTCAACTGGCCGTGCTCCGATTCATGTTAATAAAATAGAGATGGATAGAAAAGATCAGAATAAGGTTTTATTTAAAGGATAAAATTGATTTCTTTGCATTTTTTTCTTTATAAAGGGTATGATTAATAAAATAACAATAGATATAAATAAAGCAATCACTCCTCCTAATTTGTTAGGGATGGATCGGAGAATAGCATAAGCAAACAAAAAGTATCATTCTGGTTGAATATGGACAGGAGTAACTAATGGATTAGCAGGGGTAAAGTTTTCAGGGTCTCCAAGTATGTAAGGATTAATAAGAGTTAACAAAATTAGAATTATTAAAGTGATATTGAATCCTAAAATATCTTTAAATGTGAAATAAGGATGAAAAGGGATCTTATCAATATTTCTATTTGTTCCTAAAGGATTATTTGATCCTGTCTGATGAAGGAAAATTAAGTGAACTAGAGCTAGGGCTAAAACAATAAATGGAAATAGAAAGTGAAGAGTGAAAAATCGGGTTAGAGTTGCATTATCAACAGCAAAGCCCCCTCAGATTCATTGGACAATTGTAGTTCCTAGATATGGAATAGCAGAAAGAAGATTAGTAATTACTGTAGCCCCTCAAAATGATATTTGTCCTCAAGGTAAAACATAACCAAGAAAAGCTGTTCCTATTACAGTTAATAAAATAATAACTCCAATAGTTCAAGTAGCTGAAAATATAAATGATCCATAGTATATTCCTCGTCCAACATGAAGATATAAACAGATAAAGAAAAATGATGCACCATTTGCATGAATAGTACGTAATAGCCACCCATAATTTACATCTCGACAAATGTGAACTACTCTATTAAAAGCTAGTGAAATATCTGCACAGTAATGTATAGCTAAAAAAATTCCTGTAATGATTTGAATTCCTAAGCATATCCCTAGTAAGGACCCAAAATTTCATCATGCTGAGATATTAGAAGGTGAAGGTAAGTCAATTAATGCATTATTAATTATTTTTAAAATAACATGTTTTTTTATAATTTTCATTAGTTTCTTTTTCGTAAAGGGCCATATGGAACTATAGTAATATTTACTACAGCAATTAAAGTGATAAGGAGATAAATAATTAATAGAATAGTAATAATTCTTATTGGGTAATTAATGAATTTAATTATAGGGATTAGATTTATTGAATCTTTAGAAATTAAATCATCAGATAAAAATATAAGATGATTTATTCATTCATCAATAAATATTTTTATTAAGATATAAATGGAAATTATAATATTAAAAAAAATTATTAGAGGAAGAGAGGTCTTAAACTTTTTATTTGATGCGATTCTTGTTATATAAATAAATAAAACTAATATTCCCCCAATTATAATGATGAATAAGATATATGAAAATCAAGATGAATTTGAAAGGAGAGAGGTAAAAGCTGCTACTAAGGTTGTTTGAATTAGGAGAATTAATCCTATAGATAAAGGATGATTTGTAAATATAAAAATGATGGCGGATGTTAATATAAGGATTGAAATTAGTAATTTCGTTCAGAGAATAGTTTAATTAAAACGTTAGTTTTGGAGACTAATAATGGGAAGTCTCTTCTCTGAAGTTTTAAAAGTTTCCTTATTTTTGGTTTACAAGACCAGTATTTTTTTTAAATTATTAAAACAATGATAATTTTGAACTTGATTATTCCTATGCTTATATATTTTATTGGACTAGTTGTGTTCACATACAAAAGAAAACATCTTTTATTAATACTTTTGAGTTTAGAATTTATTGTAGTTTCTTTATATTATGGATTATATTTAACTTTTTTTATTTATGATTATGAAAATTTTTTTTCTATAGTTTTTTTGACTATAAGAGTTTGCGAAGGGGCTCTTGGGTTATCAATTTTGGTTACAATAATTCGATGTTATGGAAATGATTATTTTAATTCTTTTAATATTTTATGATAAGATTTATTTTTTTTTTAATTTTTTTGATTCCTTTAAGATTTAATGGATATTGAGTATACCAGTTTAGTCTTTTTATTTTCATATTTTTGTTTATTACTTCTTTTGGTTTAAGTATTGATTTTTCATTATTGAGATACAGATTTGGAAGAGATTGACTAAGTTACTTAATAATTTTATTAAGAATTTGAGTTTGTTCATTAATAATTTTGGCTAGAGTAAAGATTTATTCAAGAAATTATTACTATTATTATTTTTTGATAGTAATGACATTTATATTAATATCTTTATTTTTTACTTTTTCATCAGTTAATATATTTATTTTTTATATTTTTTTTGAAATTAGACTTCTTCCTACTTTGATATTAATTTTAGGGTGGGGGTATCAACCTGAGCGTTTACAGGCTGGTATTTATATATTTTTTTATACTTTATTTGGTTCTTTACCAATAATGATCTCAATTTTTCATTTTTACTATTATTTTAGATCCCTGGATTTTTTTTTTTTAAATGAATCAGTAAATTCAATTTTTTTATATATCTGTACAATTGCTGTTTTTTTAGTAAAGATTCCAATATTTTTTGTTCATCTTTGGTTACCAAAAGCTCATGTAGAGGCCCCAGTTTCTGGTTCAATAATTTTGGCTGGGGTAATATTAAAGTTAGGAGGGTATGGATTTTTACGTGTTATACCTTTATTTTTAAAAATTGGTTATTCTTGAAACTTAATATTTATTGTTATTAGATTATTTGGAGGGTTAGTTATTTCTTTAGTATGTTTACGTCAAAGAGATATTAAGTCTCTTGTAGCTTATTCTTCTGTTTCTCACATAGGCTTGGCTTTATCAGGAATTATAACTTTAAATGTTTGAGGATATTATGGATCTGTAATTATAATGGTAGCTCATGGATTATGTTCTTCAGGGCTTTTTTGTTTAGCAAATATTAGATATGAACGATTTAGGAGACGAAGATTGTTTTTAAATAAAGGAATAATTAATTTAATACCTTCCATAAGATTATGATGATTTCTTCTTTGTTCTTCAAATATAGCAGCCCCCCCTTCTTTAAATTTGATAGGAGAAATTATACTAATTAATAGAGTAGTTTCTTGAAGATTATTAGGAATTGGATTTTTGATATTAATATCATTTTTTTCTGCAGCTTATTCTTTGTATTTATACTCTTATAGTCAACATGGGGTAAGTTATGAAGGAGTCTATAGATTTAACTTAGGGGTTGTTCGAGAGTACTTATTAATATTTTTGCATTGAGTTCCTTTAAATTTAATATTTTTATTAGTTGATTTATTTATTTATTTAAGTAGTTTAAACAAAATTTTAGTTTGTGGAACTAAAGATGTCCAATGGATTTTAAATATATGGTTTGTTTAATTTATTTTTGAATATTACTTTTATTAAGAGTTTCAACATTTTTTTTTAGTCTTTTTTTTATATCATTTGATTATGTTTTATTACTAGAATATGAGATTATAAGTTTAAACTCTAGAATTATTTGTATATCAATTTTACTTGATTGAATATCTTTATTATTTATAAGATTTGTTTTATATATTTCTTCAATGGTTATTTTTTATAGAGAAGAATATATAGAAGGGGATTTAAATTTAAATCGATTTATTTTATTAGTAGTTATATTTGTAGTTTCAATAGTTTTCTTAATTATTAGACCTAATTTAATTAGAATTCTTTTAGGATGAGATGGGTTAGGTTTAGTTTCTTATTGTTTAGTTATTTATTATCAGAATACTAAGTCTTATAATGCTGGAATAATTACTGCTCTTTCAAATCGAATTGGGGATGTTGCTTTATTAATTAGAATTGCTTGAATAGTAAACTATGGAAGTTGAAATTTTATTAATTATTTAGATTTTATAAAGGAGGATTTATCAATAGAAATTATTGGAGGTCTAGTAGTTTTAGCAGCAATAACTAAAAGAGCTCAAATTCCTTTTTCTTCTTGATTACCTGCTGCTATAGCAGCCCCTACTCCTGTTTCTTCACTTGTTCATTCATCAACTTTAGTTACTGCAGGGGTTTATTTGCTTATTCGTTTTAATATTGCTTTGTCAGAAGAAGTAAAGCTTTTTCTTTTAGTTATTTCAGTATTAACAATATTTATAGCGGGATTAGGGGCTAACTTTGAATTTGATCTAAAAAAAATTATTGCTTTATCGACTCTTAGTCAGCTTGGTTTAATAATAAGGATTCTTTGTTTAGGAGGGAGAATTTTAGCATTTTTTCATTTGTTGACTCATGCTTTATTTAAAGCTTTATTATTTATATGTGCTGGGTGTGTGATTCATAACTTAGGAAATTGTCAAGATATTCGCTTTATAGGAAGGTTAGTATCTCAGATGCCTTTAACTTGTAGATTTTTTAATATTTGTAATTTGGCTTTATGTGGGTTACCTTTTTTGGCTGGGTTTTATTCAAAGGATTTAATTCTTGAAGTTTTGTCAATAAGAAACTTTAATTTATTTATTTATATAGTTTTTTACTTTTCTACAGGGCTTACAGTTTGATATTCGGTTCGGTTAATGTATTATACTTTATTTGGGGAATTTAATTATTTAGGAGTTCATATAATTAGAGATAATGGATTAATTATGTTAAAGGGGATATCAGGAATTATTTCTTTAGTTATTTTTGGTGGGAGAATACTTAGTTGATTAATTTTTCCTATTCCTTATTTTATTTGTTTACCATTTTTTTTAAAAGTGATAGTATTATTAGTAATTTTTATAGGGGTTTATTTAGGATACGAATTTTCTAAATTTGGTATTAACTATCAATTAAAGTCTTTCTCTTATTATTATTCAAGATATTTTTTCTCTTCTATATGGAATCTTCCGTTTTTATCAACTTTTGGAGTAAATTATTTGCCTTTAAATATGGGAGGATTTTATTATAAAAAATTAGATAATGGTTGATCAGAATTTTATGGAAGACAGAATTTGTTTATTCGTTTAGTGTATATATCTAAGGTTTTTCAATTTTTATCAATAAATAGTTTAAAGATTTTTATAACTTTAATAGTAGTTTTATTAGTTTTAATAATTGTGTTTTACTTTAATAGCTTATGTTTAGAGCTTAATATTGAAGATATTACGGAGATTAAGATCTTAGAGTGAAATTTATAAGATTAAATCTATTTTTATAATGAAAGCATAATGTTTTTATTAAACTATATAAATAGAAATATTAACAGATTTTCACTGCTAAGAAAATAAGTTAGAAGCTTTTTTCTGATAGTTTCATATTTCTTTAATTGGGAAAATTTCCATTTTTATCATTAACAGTGACATACCTCTATTTTGGTTTCAATTAACAAATAAGGATGAAGTAACATCAAAATATTAGGTCGAAACTAATTACAATAATTTGTTTCTTATTTAAGATAAATTCTAAGAATAATTTTTAAATGCAAATTAAATGTTATTATTTAACTATTATCCTAGTTTGCTCAATTTAGAGCTCCTTGTTTTCATTCATGATATAAGCCTAGAAGTAAAATAATAATGAATAATAAAGTAATGATTGAAAATATTAATGGATTTGTCATTTTTAAAATTATTGTTAATGGGAGAAGAAGGGTAATTTCAACATCAAAAATCAAGAAAATTATAGCAATTAGAAAAAATTGGAGAGAAAAAGGTATACGAGCTGAAGATTTTGGATCAAACCCACACTCAAATGGAGATCTTTTTTCTCGATCAGAAAAACTTTTTTTTGATAAGATAAGTGCTATAATAATTATGATTACACTAATTGTTATGGCAATTAGGAGTAAAAGGTTAATAATATAAATTATTTGTACTAAATTTAGTTAGATCGCTTGATTGGAAGTCAAAAATAATAATTATACTATACAAATATCTTCCTCATCAGTAAATCGAAATATAAAGGAAAAGCCAAACTACGTCTACAAAGTGTCAATATCAGGCTGCAGCTTCAAATCCAAAGTGATGTGTAGGGCTAAAGTGATTAAGAAATTGGCGAAGTAAGCAAACAGATAAAAAAATTGTCCCAATTATTACATGAATACCATGAAATCCAGTTGCTATAAAAAATGAGGAGCCATAAACGGAATCAGCAATTGAGAATGCTGATTCTAGATATTCATAAGCTTGAAGAATAGTAAAATAAATCCCTAGGATTACAGTTATTATTAATCCTTGAATTGTTTGTTTATAATTATTTTCTATAAGACTATGATGAGCTCATGTTACTGTGATTCCTGAAGAGATAAGAATTAGAGTATTGAGTAAAGGGATTTGAATAGGGTTAAAAGTTGAAATTCCTTTAGGTGGTCAAGTTATTCCTAACTCAATTGAAGGAGCTAATCTTCTATGAAAGAATCCCCAGAAAAAGGAGACAAAAAATAAAACTTCTGATGTAATAAAAAGAATTATTCCTCATCGTAACCCAATAGATACCTTTAGAGTATGAAGGCCTTGTATTGTTCCTTCTCGAGTGATATCACGTCATCATTGATATATAATTAAAATTGTGTTTATTGAACCTAAAATAAATAAGGAAGGATTAAATAGATGGAATCATTTAATAAGGCCTATCATTATAATTATTGCTCTAAATGCTCTTAAGATTGGCCATGGGCTAACTTCAACAAGATGAAAAGGATGATTTTTATTTCTCATTAAATTACTTCTCTTGAATAAAGGGTTCTAAGAATTGAAAAAACATATGATTGAATAATAGCTACTGCTGATTCAAGAATTATTAATAATAATTGAGTAATTAGAAGAGCTGAGATTAGAAAAGAGGTTATTGATGGTCCAGTATTTCCTAAAAGGGTTAATAGAAGATGGCCCGCAATTATATTTGCTGATAAACGAATAGCTAATGTCCCTGGACGAATAATATTTCTAATTGTTTCAATACATACTATGAATGGTATAAGAATAGGAGGGGTTCCTTGAGGTACTAAATGTGTAAATATATGTATAGTATTAGTAAACCATCCATAAATTATAAAGGTTATTCAAAGAGGTAAAGCTAAAGTTAAGGTTAAAACTATATGTCTAGAACATGAAAAAACATAAGGGAATAATGATAAAGCATTATTAAATAGGATAAAGGAAAATAAAGAAATAAAAATTAATGTTAACCCTTTTCTATTTATAGGAAGTAAAATAAAAAATTCTTTATGAAGGGCAATAATAATTTTATGTCAAAGTAGGTTAATCCGGGAAGGAATAAGTCAAAATATGGTTGGTAAAAACATGATTCCTAAAAAAGCTCTAATTCAGTTTAAGGATAAATTAAAACTTGTTGATGGGTCAAAAGTAGAAAATAAGTTTGTTATCATTTTCAATTAATAAATTTAGAATAAACCTTTTTAGTCTTTATTTTGGGAGGATAGGAAAATCTGAAATAGTTAAGAGAATTAAGAATTATGAAGATAACAATAAAGAAAAAGAAAAGGATTAATCATCTTAGTGGAGCTATTTGTGGAATTTCAACCTTTTTTTATTAATTTAAAATTATGTTTTTACTTAGGTTGGATAGGTTTAATATTTAATTAGTTTAATTAAGTTGATTTTGTTGACTTAGTATTTTGGATCAAGCTGAAAATTACTAGGGGGGGGGCTAGTTTCTTTAGATTGACACTCTAAGGTTATAGATTAACTAAATTTTCTTCATCAGAAATAGTGTATTCTATTGTAAAGTGGTTTAAGAGACCAGTGCTTAATCTCAGCCATCTGATGAATAGTTTTTGATTCAATTAATGAACGTATTAGGGGAAATTCTTTCTAATACAATAGGTATAAAACTGTGGTTGGTTCCACAGATTTCAGAACATTGACCAAACAAAATTCCTGGTCGTGCTAAAAAAAAAGAGGCTTGATTTAAACGACCAGGGTTAGCATCAATTTTCACTCCAATAGATGGAATAGTTCATGAATGAATAACATCGGTTGACGAAACAAGAAGTCGAATTTGAGTTTTAAAGGGAAGAGGTAAACGATTATCAACATCTAGAAGACGAAAGTTTTCTTTTTTAAGTTCTTCTTGAGGAATTATGTATGAATCAAATTCAATATTTTTGAAGTCAGTAAGTTCATAAGATCAATATCATTGATGACCAATTGATTTAATAGAAATTGTTGGAAAGTTTAGTTCATCAAGAAGATAAAGAAGGCGTAAACTAGGAAGAGCAATAAAAATTAAAGTAATTGCTGGGGCAACAGTTCAGATTAGCTCGATTATTTGTCCTTCTAAGAGAAAGCGATTTGTAAATTTATTTTTTGTTATAGCTGTTATTGTGTAAGTTACAATTGTTGTAATTATAATTAAGATTAATATAGTATGATCATGAAAGTAAATTAACTGTTCTATGAGTGGAGAGGCTGCATCTTGAGTATTTAAATTTGATCATGTTGCCATTCTAAAAAAAGATTAACTTTATTTATGGGATTTAAGTCCATTGCACTATTCTGCCATATTAGAATGAAATTATTTACTTAGTAAGTATAGGAAGTTCAGAGAATCTATGTTCAGCAGGAGGAGAATTTTGAAATCATTCAATAGAAGATGTTATTTGCACAGGAAATAAGTTTTTACGAATTGAAGTTATTCTTTCTCAAATAATGAAAATAAAAAGAAGAATTCTTACTGTCGAGATTAGAGATCCTATTGAGGAGACAATATTTCAAGATAGGTATGCATCAGGGTAATCAGAATATCGACGGGGTATTCCTCTTAATCCTAGGAAGTGTTGAGGAAAGAAGGTTAAATTTACTCCAATGAATATAGTAAAGAATTGAATTTTTAAGAGTTTATTATTAAGAGAGAATCCTGTAAACAGAGGGAATCAGTGAATTAATCCTCCTATAATAGCAAACACTGCTCCTATAGATAGAACATAATGAAAGTGGGCAACAACATAATAGGTATCATGAAGAATAATGTCAATTGATGAGTTAGCTAGAATAACCCCTGTTAATCCCCCTACAGTGAAAAGAAAAATAAAACCTAGAGCTCATAGTATTTGAGGAGAATAATTGATTTGGGTTCCATGAAGAGTTGCTAGTCATCTGAAAATTTTAATTCCAGTAGGAACAGCAATGATTATTGTAGCAGAGGTAAAGTATGCCCGAGTGTCAACATCTATTCCTACTGTAAATATATGATGAGCTCAAACAACAAATCCCAGAAGACCAATAGCTATTATTGCATAAACTATCCCAATACATCCGAAGGTTTCTTTTTTTCCTCTTTCTTGAGAAACAATATGAGAGATTATCCCAAACCCTGGGAGAATTAAAATATATACTTCTGGATGACCAAAGAATCAGAATAAATGTTGATAAAGAATGGGGTCCCCTCCTCCTGCTGGGTCAAAAAATGAAGTATTAATATTTCGGTCTGTTAATAATATGGTAATAGCTCCTGCTAGAACAGGAAGAGATAATAGAAGTAAAAGGGCTGTAATAGCTACCGCTCAAACAAAAAGGGGTATTCGGTCAAATGAAACTCCTGTTGATCGTATATTAATTACTGTAGAGATAAAATTTACTGCCCCAAGGATTGAAGAAACTCCAGCTAAATGAAGACTAAAAATAGCTAAGTCAACTGAAGATCCTCTGTGTGCAATATTTGCTGATAAAGGGGGATAGACTGTTCATCCTGTTCCTGCTCCATTTTCAACAATTCTTCTTATTAATAATAGAGTTAGGGAAGGGGGGAGTAACCAGAATCTCATATTATTTATTCGTGGGAAAGCTATATCAGGGGCTCCTAATATTAAGGGGACTAGTCAATTTCCAAATCCTCCAATTATGATTGGTATAACTATAAAAAAAATTATAATAAATGCATGGGCAGTTACAATGACATTATAGATTTGATCATTTCCAATTAGAGAACCAGGGTTTCCTAGTTCTGCTCGAATTAGAAGTCTAAGGGAAGTCCCTAATATTCCAGCTCATGCTCCAAAAATGAAGTATAGGGTTCCAATGTCTTTATGGTTAGTAGAGAATAATCATTTGTTCAGTTGAATGGCCGAGTTTAATAGGCGGTAAATTGTAAATTTATGGACGAGTTTTACTCTTCAACTACAAATAGTTAATTCTATATTCAATAATGATTCCAGATTGCAAATTTGGAGGAGGTGTAAACCTAGAATTTAGCTGATCACTCTTAAATCTTGGACATTCTTTAACCAAACCATAGGGAATTTGTTTGATCACTCTTAAATCTAAAGGTTTCTTTAGCTAAATTAGGGAG